AGTTTTTTATAAAAAAAAAAAACGGATTCAATTTCTACCATTATTATGATATTACATATTCCAATTCGATTGGATACCAGAAGAATAAATGAATTCGAGATTTGATCTGTTCGATGAGATAAAGACCTAACCTAATAATCAGAAACAATATAGAATTTATTTTTTTAGCACTTAACCTTTTCACACATTCAATTGTTCAAAAAGGAATTAGAATTCGCAGACAAGAGAGATGTTTTTACCTATTTTTTTTTAGTAGTTTTTTTTAGTAGAATTTCTAGAATACGATTGAAGTGCGTAACGTAATAAGGCTTATATTTATTAAACATGTGCCGATATAACTCTAGCTATAGCTAGAGTTATCTATGTCGCTTCCTTTATTACAGCCCTATTCGTTCGGGACAGCACATGTCGTATTAAATTTGGATTTTCTATTCAATTGAAAAATTGAAGCATGAGAATTTCCTGAAAATTCTATATAGGCATTATATACGAATAAGATACCCGATTAGATAATATCTGCGTAAAATTTATGTTCTAGGGTTTACATATACTGATAATTGCTGGTATAATTGAAATGGAGAAGGATTTTTTTTATTAAAAAAAAAAAAATCAATACTGATTAGTTATGTATCAATTTGGATTTTCTTATCTCATTAGGAAAAAAACCATTTTAGATTCAAATTAAAGAATTGTTCATGAATTAATAGTTACTAGTTAACGGTTCCGATTTGTCGTGAATCTTGGCTTTTGTGACTGAAAGTGCACGTTTGTTTTTTTCAATAGAAAAAGGGTAAGGATTCCTTTTAAGAATGGGATTAAGGAAAACCGAATTTCAGAAAAAAAAAAAAAGAACTTTAGAAAACCCCCTTTTTTTCTTTTTTTTTGGGGGGGGGTATTCTCGTATATTTATTTTGTATCGTTTTGGCGGCATGGCCGAGCGGTAAGGCGGGGGACTGCAAATCCTTTTTCCCCAGTTCAAATCCGGGTGTCGCCTGATCGACATGAAACTTATTCCGTTTTGCTGATATAAAACTTGACAATTTTTTTTTCCAGCGGGGGAAAAGGATTCTTGAGACTTGCTTGATGCTAAATTCTAAGCATCTGGAGGTTTTGTTCTCTAAAATGCTTTAAATCCTTGCGCCCGGAATTCAAGGAAAGATTCTAGTAGTGAAAGGGAATCGGTAAATCTTGATATGATAGTCTTTCCACTCCACTACTAATGTAGTGTCCGTCTCATTTTTTTTTTTTTATTATAATTTTAGAATTCATAATGAATTTTGAATAAAAAAAAAAAAGATTCGTTCTTTTTAGTAACCCGTAGTAAAAGAATTGAACAGGCTGTTTTCCGATTGTTTTACAGAGACAATCGGGGAGACGGTAAGGATTAGATCAAATGGAAATAGGAGTATGCGAAGTGATCTATCTTGATTCTATATTTTTTTGCTTTTTCCTTAATGTTAATGAGATGGAGGGCAACAAAATAAAGCATAGGTCTTGTTTCTTATTCCTACCTGTTAGTAACATTCATGCCTTTAATACTTCCAAGGATGCCTTCGGATATTTTGTTTGTGTTTAATGTTTTCTGTTATACTAAAAATCATATACGAACTTTTTAGATGTTCTAATCGGATTTATTGAATTCTTCCATCAATGGTTTTAGGACAGAATCCCTTTTTGACTCTGTGCCAGTGATTCCACTATTATTAGTGAACAATAATGAAAAAATTCCTTCATATTGATAGAGATAGGAGACATAATTTACATGGATATAGTAAGTCTCGCTTGGGCTGCTTTAATGGTAGTCTTTACATTTTCCCTTTCACTCGTAGTATGGGGAAGAAGTGGACTCTAAAGATACTACTAATCGAGTTGAGGGATCAAACTCAAACTGTATCAATTGTTTTATAGATGGGTTCTAAAATTTTTTTGATTTCTTATATTAATATTATATATTAATATTAATAATATTAATAATATTTATATTAATATTAATAAATTAATAATATTATTAATATTAGAAAAATAATATTCTAAATTTGATAAATTTTATTATATATTATTTTTATTATATATTATTATAAATTGAATTGAAATTATTATTATAAATTGAATTGAATTAAAAAAGATCTGCATTTCTGAATTATATTGAAGTCTAGTGGAGTAATGTATTCTATGGATAATATAGAAATAGAAAATATTCTTTGAATCAAACAAATATTTCGATTATTCCCATGTTCATGTTTTGAAAGTCAAGGGAATACAAATAATAATCAAAAAAAAATAGGAAATTTATTCCAACCGAATTCTTCCTAAAACTTATATTTCGATGAACCGGCTCTTACAAAAGTTATATATGGACAATGAGGAACCGCGGAACCTTTTTTTTATTCTCCTCTTTCAACTTTTTTTGTTTCAAAGAGAAAAGAAAAAAGTTCTGTTATTAGTTATTAAGCGAATACACACTTTCTATAGGAAACAAGATAGACATAGTGGTTGTCTAAGGCTAAGGAGATACTACATATAATAAGATATTGACGTTGCCTCAGGCGAGTCACATATTACGTGCTTACCGCTTGTTTTATTATTATTATTATTATTATTTTTTTCATTTTTTTTTTCTTTTATTTGGAATTTCGAAATTGGGTTTATACTTTATTGAACTCATTTCCATGGTTCAACTGTTAAAAATTGGTTGGGTTTTACTAATCTTTTGGCGAAATAAGAAAAAGTTTCCCATAGAACCCCCGGATCATCTGTCAACGATTTAATCAATTACTTCTTCGGAAAAAGATTACTTGATTTTTTTAATATGATACGGGGATTGGTCTTGAAAATAATTAGAAATCTGTAAATTCGAATTGGAAGAAAAAAGTAAAATAAGAGTTGCCTTTTGATTATTTCAGATTGATTGGAACCAATACAAATCAAATAGATGAAACAAAAAAGGGGATGCTGTGTACATTATATATATGTAATTATATGTAATTGATAGTCTATACATATTATTTATAGGAATATACATATTGTAGATTGATCCATATTCAACCTGTATCCTTATAGAATAGAGTAAAACTTTATACACTACATATACACTACAATAATAGAAAGTATGGTAGAACGAAATCAATTTGATTTCTTTCTACCATACTATCAGATTTCATAGAATACTGCTGATTCTAGTCCGATCATTTCATTTAAGACTAAGACCCAAAATTGAAATCCTTTTTTCATTTTTTTCTTCAATCATTCCATTGATAAGAACTAAGAAGTCAAGTTTAAGTCAAATTAATCACTTTGACTTACTGTTTTTACGTAAATTATAAGCAAGAAGGCAGTAGGAACTAGAATGAACAATGCAGTAGCAATAAATGCAAGAATATTTACTTCCATAATCTCATCGTTTCATTTTTCTTTAATTCGCAATAACTCGGGATTTAATCCCATAGAGATGATAAATCTTTCGTCATTCATTTCAATGGTATAAGTTACATCTCGATGATATCGAATCGGATCAATATCATGAATAACAATATCTGAGCTATCAAATCGATTCATCGTCGAGAATTGAATAGTATAACATAGGAAGATCTTTTATCCATACCAAATAAAAAAATGTGATTTCTGATACAATCAATAACTACTTTCCTTTACTTTTTACTTTTTGTTAAGTTTGGTCTTTTTTCGGCGGAACCTTTAAATTAAACTAAAAAAAAAAGATTATTCATTCCCTCGATAAGAGAGAGGGAATCCTCCTTTGATCTTATTTTTTTTTATATTCTCATCCTTAGATTTGTATGTGTGTTCGCGGTAAACATATTCAATTAAATAATACTCTATTTCATTACATGGTATCTCTTTTTCTTGGAATCCTGCGTATGACGCTACTAATAATTGTACTAATCCACATATGTTTCTTTTCCACCAATCAGTATTAGTTGAAGAAATTACCATATTGGTTTGATGATAAATGGGAAACGAAAAAGAAAAAAAAAAATAATAAAAAGAAGAAGCCTTGTTAGGAATGAAATTCTGTTTGTTATTTTGACTCCCTTTCACAGAAAATAGAGAGAATTGATGTATTTTTTTATTGGATTTATATCAATCGGGACTGACGGGGCTCGAACCCGCAGCTTCCGCCTTGACAGGGCGGTGCTCTGACCAATTGAACTACAATCCCAAGGATAAAAAAGCGTACAGCATACAGATTCTTACGATTTCATTCAAACCCTTTCTATTTCGATTTTAGATTAGAATCGTCGTGTTGTAACTGACAGAGGCAGGGCCATTATATTGATATCTATATGGATATACACTTTAGCGAGATCGACACGGATTACTAGTAATCCTTTCGTTATTGCCAAATCGATTGAAAAGAAATCTTTCAAGGAATCAATGAAAATAAAAACGAGTCATTTTTTTTTATTTATTTACTTTACTCCCTTCCTTAGACTTTCTACTTCCAGATCCCGATATGAATCTAGATCATTAGCAAGATCTGAATTTCTGGAAAAAAAAATACGTAAAATAGCGGTAGGGATATATCCGATTTTTCTTTTTCCATATCAGAGCGCATCGGACATTTATGGAGAACAACAAAAGGTTATATCATTTCATGGTGGATCGGCGAATTATTGGGTCGAGCTGGATTTGAACCAGCGTAGACATATTGCCAACGAATTTACAGTCCGTCCCCATTAACCGCTCGGGCATCGACCCAAGAAGAATCCATTTCAGTCTTTATTGTATTGATAATCCATGATCAACTTCCTTTCGTAGTATCCTACCCCCAGGGGAAGTCGAATCCCCGCTGCCTCCTTGAAAGAGAGATGTCCTGAACCACTAGACGATGGGGGCATACTTGCCCGACCGCCATTACACTATGTTCATAGTATGAACAGTTTTTTGAAATTGTCAATATAATGTAATGATATGACTCGATCAGAAGGATCTTTCCATCTTTCATAATTCCATAGAATTTTTTGATTCATCATTTAGATTTA